GGTAATAATATCAGCAAAAGAACGTTCTCCCGTGCTTCCAGACATGCTGAGCTCCCCAAATTTTTGTACATTCAAAAAAGGAATTGATTCCGTAAAAGATGGGATCAACCAGTAAATAAAAAATTACTGATATTTCATCCTTGTGAGATTGTCAATTTTGTACCAAAGGTGTATTTTGAGTATACCGAATTAGTATAGCTATCCTTCCTATGGCACAGCAATCCAGTTTTGCTTGGTTCCGAAACATAATTCCTTTTTTATCTTCTTTGTTCTTTGTCTATAGGTAAGCTATATGTTGTTCAAGGCATCAATAGAAAACCCACTTTTTTGGAGTCCTACTTATTTTCATTGGCTTCGGAATAGTAGAAGAATTCGGAATAGCGGCCAAAATCTTGGGAAAATAGAAGTTAATGATCAATAGCTTTGGATAAAGAATTTAGGAAAGATATTCTCATACTTACACAATACAAGGACAAGTATATATGAAATCTATCCTTTTTTAGTGAAAAGTTTTCTTCGAATCCAATCTTTCCTTTTAAATAATTTAATTGGTTAGCATAATATCTAATAAATAGAAAATCGAATAGTGGATAATCTGTTATGAAAGAAAGAAAACATTATTTGAAGAATCAAGATTTGTGATTAATCCTTGTCTTGTTTGTTGGATTAGGTCTAACTTTCTTGACTAAACTGCGAGCGTGGAACTTTACGAGATGAAATAGGGAAAGACAGAAGATAGAACTTCAAAGGATAATTGAAGCGACTCGTTTTCTAAAAAGGAATAAAAATAAAGTAAATTCAAGGAAGAGCTTTCTTTTTTTTAAGGGCCCTTCAGGGGATAGTGGAATGCTTTTCTTCTCCTCTTATTCCATATGGAATACAATCAGTTAAAATAAGAAGGAATAGGGGGAAATTTCACCGTTCGCTCAAAAAAGAGGTTTAAATCCTAAAGAAATAATCCAAAATAGAAAGAAGTTTTTTTTTCAAATTCAATTGTTTATTTCTCTCTTATTCCAAAATTCCCCTGAAAATCTAATTGAATTTTTCAATGGGGTTAGATGATGTTGTTTTTAATATTATTACTTTACTCAATTGAAAAATTCCACAACAAATCTCTTGATTCGGAATTAGCGACTCATGTATCATCTGATGAATCCGCTTTCTTTTACACTTCTGTATCTCACTCTATCTTGTTTTTTAGTATTATCTAAAATAACTGATAAATTATGAATTTTCCATAACTTAGGTAAGTGCTTTACCAACATATGTAGTATAGTAAAAAAATAAATGGAATTTAACCCTTTCATGCTTACTATAACTAGTTATTTCGGTTTTCTATTGGCTGCTTTAACTATAACCCCAGCTTTATTTATTGGTTTGAACAAGATACGTCTTATTTGAATTGACTGAATAAGTCAGAAAATAAAAATATTTCTTTTGGATTCCGGGTATTCTACGACTCTTTTCCACACTAATTACGAATTCTTTTCTTGGTTATTGAGATTCGTGGATAATTTATAGTACTATTTAGGGATAGATCGTATCTATTTTTTTATCCCCTCGAACAAATCGAAATGATTGAAGTTTTTCTATTTGGAATCGTCTTAGGCCTAATTCCTATTACTTTAGCGGGATTATTCGTGACTGCGTATTTGCAATACAGGCGTGGGGATCAGTTGGATCTTTGATTGAGTAATATTTTTTTTTGATTGACCTCCTCCTTGGTCTGGAGGAGGTCAAATTGGAGTTGCAATTCAACTTTCTTTTGTTAAGTTACTTTACTATGGTTCGACATAAGATAGATGGAATCACGCTCTGTAGGATTTGAACCTACGACATCGGGTTTTGGAGACCCGCGTTCTACCGAACTGAACTAAGAGCGCTGTCATTCATTCAAAAAGAAAACCCTTTTCTACTCCTAACGTATCTCACGTACGTATAGTCTCCACAAATTCAAGTTATACCCACTTTACCTTTAATCAATCTCTTCGCTACTGCCCATAAAGAAGAAATAAGTAATAGGTAGGGATGACAGGATTTGAACCTGTGACATTTTGTACCCAAAACAAACGCGCTACCAAGCTGCGCTACATCCCTTTTCCAAATTGTTGTACAATGCCATTGTACACAATTCCAGTCTTCTTTTCCATATCGCAATTTTATTCTTCTTTCTCTATCTATATAGAACCCTCCCGTCATTTCTTCTTTTTGGTCTCATCTCATATAATCAAGGAATGATATACATCTAAAATCCAATCGAATTTCGCCTATAAAAGAAAGATTACTATGGTAATGTGTAGGAAGAAGGGTGTCATTTTAGGGATAAGGGAAATTTCGTCTATAATGGTTCATTTTATATATAGCATAACGTTCTTGGGCAAGAGTTTCTGATCATATACGTATTCCAATAAGGAAGGAGGATTTTCAATGCGGAATATAAAAACATATCTCTCTGTAGCACCTGTGCTAAGTACTCTATGGTTTGCTGCTTTAGCAGGTTTATTGATAGAAATTAATCGTTTATTCCCAGATGCTTTGTCATTCCCTTTTTTTTAATTCTAGTTATTGCTATGCCAGAAATCGAATTCTTCGTGACATGAAGAAATTTTTACCCTTTTCAATCCTTTTTTAGTATCGGAAGGAAAAAGAAAGAAATGCTGGATTGGGCTGAACCTCAGAGTCATGAAAAATCCCATTTTGGAAAACAGAAATTCAATTAAAAGCGATATCCAAAGAAATCAGAGCATAGAAAAAGGCCGGGCTGACTAATTAAATGAAAGGATTTCGAAACAAAATCTTTGCTAATTCGACAAGGATTGTATTCTTTAATTATTTCTCTATTTTTTATTACTTAATTTAAGAATTTCAAGAAAATTTTATTCTAATGGATTTTATTCTTCTTCTTCGGATTCAAAATAGAAGAATAAAAGAATAAGTAGAAGAATTAAGTTAAGTCAATCCAACCAAAAAGAAAAGGAGGTTCATGGCCAAGGGGAAAGATGTTAGAATCAGAGTTATTTTGGAATGCATCAGTTGTGTTCGAAAAGGTGCCAATGAGGAATCGACGGGAATTTCTAGATATAGTACTGAAAAGAATCGCCACAATACACCCGGACAATTAGAATTCAAAAAATTTTGTCGTTATTGTCGCAAACACACGACTCATCACGAAATAAAGAAATAGGAAGATCGTGTGTTCGATCTTTCCAAAGAACAGAAAGAGTAAGAACTTCCTATTTAATATATAAATAAAACATAGATACAATACAAAATACAAATCAACTGATATTATTTTAGGTAGATATTATTTCATATGTCTAGAGGGTATTCATATACTATAATATGAATCAAATAAGATTAAGAATATGAATCAAATAAGATTAAGATATGGATCAAAGAAAGACTACTTTTTCTCGATCCTAAATTAATAAAATAAAGAAATGAAATTGATTTTATTAATTTAAAAATTTTAAATAAGGAATAAATCATGTATACATCTAAACAACCTTTTCTTAAATCTAAGCAACCCTTTCGTAAATCCAAGCAAACTTTTAATAAATCCAAGCAACCCTTTCGTAAATCCAAGCAAACTTTTCGTAAATCCAAACAACCTTTTCGTAGGCGTCCTCGGATTGGCCCGGGGGATCGAATTGATTATAGAAACATGAGTTTGATTAATCGATTTATTAGTGAACAGGGAAAAATATTATCGAGACGAATAAATCGATTAACCTTGAAACAACAACGATTAATTACTCTTGCTATAAAACAGGCTCGTATTTTATCTTTCTTACCGTTTCGTAACTATGAGAACGAAAAGCAATTTCAAGCCCAGTCAATTTCAATAATTACAGGTTCTAGACCCAGAAAAAATAGACATATTCCTCAATTAACGAAAAAGTACAGTTCCAATCGAAACGTAAGAAACTATAACCAAAATTTAAGAAACAACAATCGGAACTTAAGTTCCGATTGTTGATGTTTTATTCGAAAGGGCCAGGCCTATATATATTATAAAGAAAGTAATCCAGCTTGTTGATCCCTACCACTTAATCTTAATTTATTGTATCTTCCCGGAGTCCCCTCTCCGGGAATTCGGTTTTTATTATTCCAGTATATTACTTTATTTATCCTTTTAATTGATGATCTTGATTTTATTGGAAATCGTGTAAAGGTTATTTGGATTTGATACAGCGACTTGTGCAAGCATTTTACGGTTAAGAATCAATTTCTTCTTATATAGGTTGTGTATTAATTTACTATAACTATCGAATACTTTAAATATCCGCGTTGCTGCGTTTATCCGAGTGATCCACAAACGGCGAAAATCCCTCTTTTGCCTACCTCTATCTCGATGAGAGGAAACAAAAGCTCTTTTTACCTGTTGGGTAATCATTCGATTAAGTCTTAAATGAGCCCCTCTAAAGTTTGAGGCAAATGAACGCATTTTTGTTCGTCGTCTCCGGGCTATATATCCTCGCGGAACTCTGGTCATTGAATCAAATTAACCTTAATGAATAACTAATGATTTCTCTTCTTTTAGCCATCCTTTTCCCATTAATAACAAAACGAATTATTCCGATATATAAAATATTAATTCCAATGGCTTTTGCTATAGTAACCTTCCCAACCACGATTTTTTATTCTAACACTTTCAGTTATTTCTATGCGAAATAACAAATTAATTCTAATGATACTAATAGTGGGTTCCATCGTTTCTATGGTTCCCTTTTAAACGGCGAGGCCCTCTCTATACACCGGAGCCCCTTCTTTTATCAAAAGGTATTGTGAACTTGTATAGTTCACATTCTTTGGCTCTACCTATCCATTATAGAGTAAATAGCTCTTTTCACAATAAGAGTTATCCATACAGTGACGGCATTTAATTATGAAAGTTAGCTAAGTAGCTGACCCTGTTAGTCCGTTCTTTTAAGATAAAGGAGCATAAGCCTTTTTCTTTTTATTACTTTTTCCTCCGCTTAGTGGATAACTATTTGCTACCAATGGAGGAATTGCTTCTTATTTCCAATTTAGATAACTGGATTTGCACCAAAGGAAACCAGAAATTCCATATATCATAGAAATCTAGGATAGAGAAGCTATATCCTATTCATTGGTACCAATCATGGCTACTTCAAATTTTTTTTTATTTTTTTGAAGTCATGATCTGAACGAGTCGCACATACACCCTAGCACATGTTCCTCGACGCTGAGGACATCCTTTAAGCGCGGCTGTTTTTCTAGCAGTTCGTATTGGCTGTCTTGCGTTTCTAATAAGTTGTTTAACCGTTGGCATGTTGTATGTATATAGAAAAAAGTGGATTGGTTTAGATCCATCTTAACCTGATGATTGATCATCATGAAGTCTTTCTATTTTCTATTAAATCGAAGAAAACCCGAATTTAGGTGTGAAATAACTTTACAAGAAATCCGGGCACTACCAATCCTTAAACATTTCTGGAAACCACAGTGGATCAGTATCGCAGTGCTCGTCAATCATTTCATCCCCTACAATATCGACAAGCCCATAAGCTTTGGCTTCGTCTGCTGACATAAAAACATCCCTTTCCATGTCTTCGGATACAACCCAAAAAGGCTTGCCTGTTCTTAGTGCATAAACCCTTGTGATCATTTCGCGAACTTTGTGTAACTCTTCCACTTCTAGTAAAAATTCTGGTGTCCTTGCTCGATAATAAGCACTAGCAGGTTGGTGAAGCATAATCCTCGCGTGAGGGAATGCTATACGCTTGGTGGGTTCTCCTCCAAGCAGAATGAAGGACGCCATGGACGCAGCTATTCCGAGGCATATTGTATATATATCCGGTGTCACCGTTTGCATCGTATCAAAAATAGCCATTCCTGAGATTAGCCACCCGCCTGGGGAGTTTATAAACAAAAAAATATCACTAATTCCATCTTCTATACTGAGATATACCATGAGACCTGTAATATGATTCGTGATCTCGCAACGAATCTCTTGACCTAAAAAAAGTGTCCTTTCTCGATACATAACATTGTATAAGTCAACCCAAGTCGCTTCTTCATCTCCGGGAATCTGATAAGGTACTTTTGGAACACCAATGGGCATATTAGATTAATATTATTAAATTTAAGTAAGAAAACTATACTTTAATATGGAAACGTAAGAATGGAAGAGAAAGAAAGAATCTGCGGTTTATTGTCTTCATTTATTGTCTTCATTTTTATTCTTATTCTATATGAATACTATAGATTCTATTAATACGTAGATTGAAATAATACATAGATTGAAAGGTTATACATATAAGGAAGATAAGACAGATTGAATAAAGAAAAAGGAATCGGTGATTCGAATCATAACCAAAGAGGGGTAGGGATCTATTCTTGGTTTTTTCCAAATTGGCCAAGTTACCCATTGCATATTGGCACTTATCGAGTATAGAATAGATCTGCTTCTTTTTCGTATTATGAACAGAATTAGCTTCTTTTTTTTTAATGGAATGAAATAAATATTCACGCTTTCTGACACAGAATCCCATAGAAGGGTTAGGTCCATAGGATATGGATAGTCTTTTACAATGCGATAAAATAAAGCGACATCGTGTCTATTTTTCTTTGCTAAAGGGGTATTTCCATGGGTTTGCCTTGGTATCGTGTTCATACTGTCGTATTGAATGATCCGGGTCGATTGCTTGCGGTGCATATAATGCACACAGCTCTAGTTTCTGGTTGGGCTGGCTCGATGGCTTTATACGAATTAGCGGTTTTTGATCCCTCTGATCCTGTTCTGGATCCAATGTGGAGACAAGGTATGTTCGTCATTCCCTTCATGACTCGTTTAGGAATAACGGATTCGTGGGGTGGTTGGAGTATTTCAGGAGGAACTGTAACAAATCCGGGTATTTGGAGTTATGAAGGTGTGGCAGGTACGCATATTGTGTTTTCTGGCTTGTGTTTCTTGGCAGCTATCTGGCATTGGGTATATTGGGACCTAGAAATATTCTCTGATGAGCGGACAGGAAAACCCTCTTTAGATTTGCCCAAGATCTTTGGAATTCATTTATTTCTTGCAGGGGTGGCTTGCTTTGGCTTTGGGGCATTTCATGTAACGGGTTTGTATGGTCCTGGGATATGGGTGTCCGATCCTTATGGACTAACTGGAAAAGTACAAGCTGTAAATCCGGCGTGGGGTGCAGAAGGTTTTGATCCTTTTGTTCCGGGGGGAATAGCTTCTCATCATATTGCTGCGGGTACATTGGGTATATTAGCGGGCCTATTCCATCTTAGTGTCCGTCCCCCTCAACGTCTATACAAAGGATTACGTATGGGCAATATTGAAACTGTACTTTCCAGTAGTATTGCTGCTGTTTTTTTTGCAGCTTTCGTAGTTGCTGGAACTATGTGGTATGGGTCAGCAACCACCCCAATCGAATTATTTGGGCCTACTCGTTATCAGTGGGATCAGGGATACTTTCAGCAAGAAATATATCGAAGAGTTAGCAATGGTTTATCCGAAAATCTTAGTTTATCAGAAGCTTGGTCTAAAATTCCCGAAAAATTAGCCTTTTATGATTATATTGGTAATAATCCAGCAAAAGGGGGATTATTCAGAGCAGGCTCAATGGACAATGGGGATGGAATAGCTGTTGGATGGTTAGGACATCCCGTCTTTAGAGATAAAGAAGGACGCGAGCTTTTTGTACGCCGTATGCCTACTTTTTTTGAAACATTTCCGGTTGTTTTGGTAGATGAAGAGGGAATTGTGAGAGCGGACGTTCCTTTTAGAAGAGCGGAATCCAAATATAGTGTTGAACAAGTAGGCGTAACGGTAGAGTTCTATGGTGGCGAACTTAATGGAGTAAGTTATTCTGATCCTGCTACTGTAAAAAAATATGCGAGGCGTTCTCAATTAGGGGAAATTTTTGAATTAGATCGGGCTACTTTGAAATCGGATGGTGTTTTTCGCAGCAGTCCAAGGGGTTGGTTCACTTTTGGTCATGCTACCTTTGCTTTGCTCTTCTTTTTCGGACACATTTGGCATGGCGCTAGAACCTTGTTCCGAGATGTTTTTGCTGGTATTGATCCAGATTTGGATGCTCAAGTGGAATTTGGAACATTCCAAAAAGTTGGAGATCCAACTACAAGGAAACAGGCAGTCTGATACACATTGTTATGGTATCTTTCATTTCACCTTTCTTTTTTGATTTGGCATGGGAAACATCTCCCATCCTTTCTTTTACTTTTTTTCTTTGTTTATATGGTTTTCTTTCTTTATATGGGAAATTATCCCAAATGACAAATGAATAGGTGTGGAAGTTATAATTGTAAATAAACCACGATCGAATCTATGGAAGCATTGGTTTATACGTTCCTTTTAGTTTCGACTTTAGGGATAATTTTTTTCGCTATCTTCTTCCGAGAACCGCCTAAGGTTCCAACTAAAAGAATAAAATAATTTAATGGAAGTAAGAAGTCTACCAGATGGGTAGACTTCTTACTTCCATTAGTCCCCGTGTTCTTCGAATGGATCTCTTAATTGTTGAGAGGGTTGCCCAAACGCGGTATATAAGGCATACCCAGTAAAGCTTACAAGTAAACCAGATATGGAGATGGCGACTAAAGTTGCTGTTTCCATTTTTATAGAATTTAAAGATTACAATGGATCTACAAAAAGATCGTGTATTTACAACTACAACGGAATAGTATACAAAGTCAACACCAACGATTAAATCGAATTTATGGCTACGCAAACCGTTGAAGATAGTTCTAAACCTAAACCAAAACGAACTGGTGCAGGTAGTTTATTGAAACCCTTGAATTCGGAATATGGGAAAGTAGCTCCAGGTTGGGGGACTACTCCTTTTATGGGGGTCGCAATGGCTTTATTCGCGATATTCTTATCTATCATTTTAGAAATTTATAATTCTTCTGTTTTATTGGACGGAATTTTAACCTATTAGGTTTCTACTAACTAAAACTACGAAGTCGTAGTTTTTCCATCCAAAAAAAGCCTTTCTAGTTTAAGCTCTACATTTCTAGACATTCTGGTAGTTCGACCGCGGAATTTTTTTGTTTCGGTATCTCTGGAATATGAGTGTGTGACTTGTTAAAATTGATCCTATTGATAATACATAGAAAGGGCCTGTTATCTCTATCAATATGATTCTAATTCGTCAGATATTATTTATTCTAGTATCTGGAACACGAAATAGATAGAGTAGATCAAAAAAAAATGGAACTATGATTTATACTCACTATTCAGACCTCGCAACCAGACTGAAAAAATTTAAGTAGTTCTTAATAAAATAAAAAAAAGAAATTTTCTTCCTTCCAATTTTGTTTGCCCAAAAGACAACTTTTTTTCTCTCCATTTTGTCGAGTCATTACACGGATTCCTTAAATGATTATCAAGTGGTTCTTATTCGAAGAACCCTTGCCTTTTGTTTAGCTTGAGACTCAATCATCGTGGCTCTAGTATGAATCTAAGGTTTAAATTGAACTGATTCATAGGATCGCAACAAGATAATTTCTATCAAAAAACTACTAGAATTTTTGCTTTCTTTATTTACTAGTAAATAAAGAGTAAATCCGCATTACACACAAAAAAACAAATCTAAAATAGGGAAGAGAAAAGTCAAGAGGCCTCTAATGACCAACATAAGGGAAAGGAAGAAAGATAGATGAGCCAACTTGAGATTTTTTGGCATTAGCATCACAAAGAGGGTATTCCGGATTTTTCTTATTTCATATCTTCAAGGCAAATCGACCCAATTCAGTGGCTGATGAAGTTTTGAACCCTTTTTTTCTAATATTCGTTGAAAATTTGTGTGTTTCTGCTTGAGCCGTACGAGATGAAATTTTCATATACGGCTCTTAGAGGGGGACTTAGGTTAGTTACCTATCTCAATAAAGTATATGATTGGTTCGAGGAACGTCTTGAGATTCAGGCAATTGCAGATGATATAACTAGTAAATATGTTCCTCCTCATGTCAACATATTTTATTGTTTAGGGGGAATTACACTTACTTGCTTTCTAGTACAAGTCGCTACCGGTTTTGCTATGACTTTTTACTATCGGCCAACTGTTACGGAGGCTTTTTCCTCGGTTCAATACATAATGACCGAGGCCAACTTTGGTTGGTTAATCCGATCAGTTCATCGATGGTCAGCAAGTATGATGGTTCTAATGATGATCCTACATGTATTTCGTGTGTATCTCACAGGTGGATTTAAAAAACCCCGCGAATTAACTTGGGTCACAGGTGTGGTTTTGGCTGTTTTGACTGCATCGTTTGGTGTAACAGGTTATTCTTTGCCTTGGGATCAAATTGGTTATTGGGCAGTCAAAATTGTGACAGGTGTACCTGACGCGATTCCGGTAATAGGATCGCCTCTAGTGGAGTTATTACGTGGAAGTGCTAGTGTGGGCCAATCCACTTTGACTCGTTTTTATAGTTTACATACCTTTGTACTTCCTCTGCTTACTGCCGTATTTATGTTAATGCACTTTCCAATGATACGTAAGCAAGGTATTTCGGGTCCTTTATAGGGAAGGCATATCATAGAGAATTAGAATTCTCATATATAATATTGGGTAGGTTGTGGTATTTCATTGCTACAAACATGGGTTATTGTAAAATAACACATGTCATTTGGATACTTCTCTTCAACTCCGAAGTATTTTGATATAATACAAATAGTTGAAGTTAATTTTACGAAAGAAAAAAAGGCGGATTATGGGAGTGTGTGACTTGAATTATAGATTTGGCCATGCAGATAAAGAATTGGATCTGCCACATTAGAATTCACAACCAAAGGTGTCTCCGCATCCAATCAACACGTAAGTCCCCTACCTAGGAAGGATAGGCTGGTTCACTTGAGGAGAATATTTTCTATGATCATACCCCAACCATGTCATCCATGAAAAGGCTCCGTAAGATCCCATAGAGTAGAAATGGAATAAGTCATGTGACATGATCCAATTCTCTATTTATTACACTTACCCTTTTTTTATTATGGTATGGAAATGCATTCATTTTCTTTGCATCGATTGTGATTCGCAATACTATCGGAGTAAAAGAAGGGATCTAAGGAAGAGCATAGGCTAAACTTTTTGATTTTTTTATTAGTAACAAGTAAATACTTTGTTTGGGCGTAAGAAACTTGCGATAGTGAGGGGATAAAGACCAACTAATCAAGAGACATGAGACAATCCACAAAGCAATTGATCATGATCAAATTTGTAAGCCCACTTGGATATTGAGCATTTACCCATAAGAATAGGATTATTTTCAATGAGTAGTTGTAGGTGCAACTTCGGAAAAGATAATCTGATAAAGCTTTTCTTGCCTAGAATCATTGAGTCATTATATACCTTATTCTATTATTATTATGGATCTTCCGCGGTCTTATTTCTTTCTTTATTGCTCGAGCCGGATGATGATAAATTCTCATGTCCGGTTCCTTTGGGGGATGGATCCTAAAGAGTTCACCTATCCCAATAACAAAGAAACCAGACTTAAATGATCCTGTATTAAGAGCTAAATTAGCTAAAGGGATGGGACATAATTATTACGGCGAACCCGCGTGGCCCAACGATCTTTTATATATTTTTCCAGTAGTAATTCTAGGTACTATTGCATGTAATGTAGGTTTAGCCGTTCTCGAGCCATCAATGATTGGTGAACCCGCGGATCCATTTGCAACTCCTTTGGAAATATTACCCGAGTGGTACTTCTTTCCCGTGTTTCAAATACTCCGTACGGTACCCAATAAGTTATTGGGCGTTCTCTTAATGGTTTCTGTGCCAACAGGCTTATTGACAGTACCTTTTCTAGAGAATGTCAACAAATTCCAAAATCCATTTCGTCGCCCGGTAGCTACGACCGTTTTTTTAATCGGTACTGCAGTAGCTCTTTGGTTAGGTATTGGAGCAACATTACCCATTGATAAATCCTTAACTTTAGGCCTTTTTTAGGTATTTTCAGGTTGATTCATTCAACCGTGAAGTACCGTGCATAGGTATCTAGGAAATAGTTACTTCGAAGTGAATTTTCCCTAGATACCTAAAATCCATTTTATTATGATCCATTTCGCGAAAATATAGATTATCCTGAAGATGCAAACTTGTTTTTTCTTTTTATCCTAACTCGAAAAAGAAGAAGAGCCAAAAATTGCAATGGATTTAAAACGAGAGCTTATTCTTAAGTAAATCAACTGGGAGATGCTTCTCTAGAGTGTCCCATATCTGTTTTCCATCTTCCATACGAAAACTGTCAATTCTCATAAGATCTTCTTCAGTCTTACTCAAAAGGTCCAATAGTGTATGTATATTGGCCCTTTTGAGATAATTATACGTTCTAGAAGGCAATTCTAATTGATCAATAAAAATACAATTCAATGGAATTCCTTTTTTGTTTTTCTTTCGATTAGTTAATCTTTTTTGAAAAGTAAAAAGGGGTGGAGTAAACCTTTTTTTATTTTCTTCGAAACCAGTGCCCTCTTCCTCTGCGTGTAGAAAAGGAAGAAATAAATCAATCAAATTACGAGAAGCCTCATAAAGCGCTTCCTTAGGGGTTAAACTTCCATTAGTCCATATTTCGAGAAAAAGTATCTCGTGTTTTTCATTTCCATTCCCACAAGAAAAAATACTATAATTCACATTTCGAACAGGCATGGATACAGCATCTATAGGATAACTTCCATCTTGATAGTTCTTTCTAAGTTCCGTCTGATATCCACGATCTCTCTTGATCTGTAACTGAATACAGAAATCAATGGGCTCTGTCAAGTTAGCTATAGGCTGTGCCGTATCAACGATTTCTACGGAAGGTGGTAAGATGATATCTTGAGCAGTTATGCATCTGGGACCTTTGACGCAAATGGATGCGTCTCTAACTCCATAGAGATTACTTCTCAATACAATTTCTTTCAAATTTACTAAAATTTCTTGTACGGATTCTTCAATACCCGCTATTGTAGAATATTCGTGTGGCACGTTTCCAAATTTTGCACGTGTGATACATGTTCCTTCTATTTCTCCAAGTAAAGCTCTTCGCAAGGCAATACCGACGGTATCCGCTTGACCTTTTATAAGCGGGGACAGAATGAAACGACCATAATAAAGACGCTTACTATCTACTCTTGATTCAACACACTTCCACTGTAATGTTTGAGTGGATCCTGCTACCTCCTCTCGAACCATAATAGACTAGTATTATTATTTGATTATTGAATCGTTTATTTCTCTTGAAAGCGGGTTAATTCTTTTACAGACGCCTTTTTTTAGGCGGTCGACATCCATTATGCGGCATAGGTGTTACATCGCGTATACAACTTAATCGCACACCACTTTTAGCAATGGCTCGTAATGCGGCATCTCTTCCACTACCAGCGCCCTTTACCATAACTTCTGCTCGTTGTAAACCTACTGTACGAATAGCATCGACTGCTGTTCTTTGACCAGCATAGGGTGATGCTTTTCTTGAGCTTTTGAATCCACAAGTACCCGCAGAGGACCAGAAAACCACCCGACCTTGTGGGTCTGTAACAGTTATAATGGTATTGTTGAAACTAGCTTGAACATGAATAACCCCTTTTGTTATTCTACGTGCACTCTTCCGTAAACTAAAACGTGCATTCCTACGTAAACCAATACGCACTCTCTTACGTGAACCTATTTTTGGTACAGCTTTTGCCATATTTTATTATCTCATAAATCTCATAAATATGAGTAAAAAAAATAAAAAAAGATACAAAGATATCCGTTTCAGGGTAAAATATACCCTTTACTTTAATTATTTCAAATTATTTTATTTTGAATTTAAACATTCCCGCAGGTACTCTTTTTTTTTACTTTTTAGAAAGTAAAGCGCTTTTTCAAAAGATTATCCCTGTCTTTGTTTATGTTTCGGATTGGAGCAAATGACTCTAATTCGGCCGCGCCTACGAATCAGTCGACATTTTGTACAAATTATACGAACGGAAGCTCTTATTTTCATATTTCCGTATCCTTTCTTAAACCATGAATCTAATCTTTTGGAAAAAATAAGTCTCTTCGCTTGAATTTTTGAACTTTGCATTTATTATACTAGAAAAAAGAAAAACCTAATCCTTCAAATCTTCGCTATCCTTCAAATCTTCGCTATCCTTCGAGTCTTCGATACGCTTCGAATCCTTATGGGGAAGTCTATAAATGATACGTCCCTTGCTTGAATCATAACGACTTACTTCAATCTTGACCCTATCCCCCATCAGTATTCGTATAGAACTAGACCGAATCTTTCCTGAAATATAGCCCAGGATGGTGGTGTTATTCTCTAGCCGAACGCGGAACATTCCGTTGGGTAGGGCTTCCGTAACTAAACCTTCGAAAGTGACTTTTGCTTCTCTCGGGTTTTTCTTTTCTCGCCTATTTTTTTTTTCTGTCATATTTTTTTCTACTATTTTTTTCTTTTTATTTGAATAATAGGAAGTTCGAGAGAGAATTCGGGCACTATAGGCAAGGCGATTACCATATATAACATAAGACTTCTCCCCCAATTCTGTTTAGTCGAGCCTCTCGATCTGTCATTATCCCTCGAGAAGTAGAAAGAATAGCAATTCCCATTCCACCCAAAACTTTAGGAATTCCTTGATAGTTGGTATAAATTCGTAAGCCGGGTCGGCTGATACGCTTTAAAAAAGTTCTTGTTCTATATATTCCTTTTCTAGTCTTTCTCTTTTGATGTCGCAAAGTTGAAACCAAGAAATATCTGTTACGTTCCTGATGTTTCCGAACACTTTCAATAAAACCCTCTCGTAGAAGTATTTTTACAATGTTTTCGGTAATATTTGTAGATACTACTCGAACTGTTGCTTTTTTATTCATGTCCGCGTTTCTTATAGAGGTTAGTAAATCAGCAATAGTGTCTTTGCCCATAAGACTCTAATTTTAGGTTCCTCCCAATTTTTCTATAATCAACATGTTTTCTTTTTTTTCTTTTCATTTTAGATTTTAAAACATATACGTGAAACACAATCTACTAATTAATTCTTTGATCTAAATTTCGCCTACTAGTATTTATAATACTTCAGGAGCTAATGAAACTATTTTGGTAAAATTCAATTCTCTCAATTCCTCGGTGATCGCGCCAAAAACTCGAGTTCCTTTTGGATTTCCTTTTTGATCAATTATAACCGCTGCATTGTCATCATAGCGGATTATTATACCGTCTTCACATTTGAACTCTTTACATGTACGTACAATTACAGCTCGAATTACTTCGGATCTTTCTAGAGGCATTTGGGGCACTGCGTCTTTGATTACAGCAACAATAACATCACCAATACGAGCATATCGCTGATTACCAGCAGCTCCTATGACTCGAATACACATCAATTTTCTAGCTCCACTATTATCTGCTACATTTAAAAGGGTCTGAGGTTGAATCATATTATTTGGATTTCAATTTGTTATTTCGATGCAAAAGGATGAAAGAAATATTGTCTTTCCAGAAAGAAAAACCCGTTTTTGGGGTTCTATATCTCTAATCGAATAAATTGACTTCGTATGGGCATTTTACTGGCAGCTATGGAGATAGCTGCTCTAGCTACAGTTTCGGATACTCCACCCATTTCATAAAGTATACGACCTGGTTTAACAACAGCTACCCAATATTCGGGGGACCCCTTTCCCGAGCCCATACGTGTTTCGGTGGGTCTTAGTGTAACTGGTTTGTCGGGAAATATACGTACCCATATTTTTCCACCACGACGTGCATATCGTGTTATTGCTCTTCGTCCCGCTTCTATCTGTCTCGCCGTGATCCAAGTGGGTTCAAGTGCTTGAAGAGCATATCTACCAAAACAAATACGATTGCCTCGGCAGGATTTTCCTTTCATTCTTCCTCTATGTTGTTTGCGAAATCTGGTTCTTTTGGGGTTATAGTCGATGGTTCTTTCGTAGTTCCATCTCTACTGCAAAACTGGACATGAGAGTTTCTTCTCATCCAGCTCCTCGCGAATTAAATGAGAAAGCGTGCAAATTGCTCTAATTCCATAATATTCAAAAATATTACGGATAGATACACATTAATAGGTAATAGAAAAAGTTAGGTTTTTTTATTTTTCATATTTAATTTTGTTCAAATAGAAAAATATATAGTCAAGAAAGAAGATCTAGAATATATCTAGATGTGTGTGTCTATTTATCTATATTCTATTTTTAACGTAATCCTTCTTAAAAAAATATCTTTCTTTTTACTTTTATTGAATTATTGAATTGCGGTAAAGTATTCTAATTCAATAAGGATTTCGCGGGCGAATATATACTCTATTCCTGTCTTATTTGGTAATTTTTAACCTTACCAAATAAGACAATTTTTTGGGTTTGTTCCGCCATCCCGTCCAATGAGGTTTTTGGATTCTTTGCAATAAAATCCTATGGAGTCATAGGTTCTGTCGTTCCCACTGCTTCTCCTTGAATGGTTAGGTCTGAATCCCGCAACGGAGCTTCAAAAAAATGTCTTTCCGAGTTAATTTTCTCAGTTTTATTAACCCGGGTGGCTCTTTAATTATTGATTTTAATTTGTAGTTCTTGTTTCAAGTTACGATTTCGAATTCTCTGTTATTTTTATTATATTATATTGATGCTTTATCACATTGCCTTTTATGATGCAATTCATAGACCATACATATTGGAATCCTATATCTTACTTATTCCTCTTTCTTCTTTCTATCATCCTTCCCTTTATCTACATCCTCTTAGTTTTGCTTCAGAACCTAGAATCTCGTTTCTTTTTTAGAGAAAAAATTGCAGTTGCTACAACTATATGATAGATCTACTCATTTATGATAGAGGTATTTATTCAGATAGTGACTGCTTCTTAGTTAGGATCTCGACAATACGAAGCAATAGGTTGGTTATTAGTTAATTTTCTATAATTACTAAGTTTTTTTCTTTAAAAAAAGAAAAAAATAACGAGTCACACACTAAGCATAGCAATTATATTAAATGATTTATCAATTTTCATTAAATCTTATAGAAAGAGGTATAATTTCTTCTTTTTTTTTAGGGATTTTGGGAAAAAAAGGCTCTTGTCATTTTTTATTCTATCACTGCACAGAATGCGAAGACAAGATTAGTTATTCTTCATCTACGAATATCCAAATTTTTACACCTAATACTCCATAGATAGTTCGAATTGGATAGCAGCAATAATCAATTTTAGCGCGAATTGTTTGGAGAGGAAGTCTACCCTTTTTGATGCATTCCGCACGTGCAATTTCTTTTCCTCCGAGACGACCCGCTATTTTTACTTTGACTCCCTTTATATCTGCTTTTTTAGTTAATTCAATGGCTTTTTTTATTGCCTTTCGGAATGAAACTCGATTTTTTAATTGAAAAGCTATATATTCTGCAAGAATGTTAGGTTGTCTATAAGGCTCTTTAACTTTTTCGATAGAAATATTAAGTCTCTGGTTTACAGAGTTAATTTCTTTTTGTAGATCTTTTTCTAATTCTTCGATTGCTCCTTTTTTCTTTAATAAATTAGGAAATCCTATATGGATTATGACGTGGATCGTATCAATTTCTTTTTGAATTTCTATATGTGTAATTACTTCGGAACTTGAACCTGAGTCCATTTTTCTATTATGTGTAATTACTTCTGAACTTGAGTCTGATTCTATTTTTCTATTCGAGCCCTTTTTCCTATTTTTTTGTATATAGTTCTTGATACAATTCCTTATTTTTTTATCTTCCTGTAGACCTTCAGAATAATTTTTTGGTTGTGCGAACCAAAAGGAATGGTGTTTTTGGGTTGTACCAAGTCTGAAACCAAGTGGATTTATTTTTTGTCCCATATTTTTCTATTCTATTTTTTTTTACTGGGAATCGAAATCTTAGCTGGATCTAAGGATTATTTAGATCTCTTTACTATATTTAGTGCAATTGTTATATGACACATGCTTTTTTTTATGGGGAAACTGCGCCCTCGAGCCCGAGGTCTGAATTTTTTCATAATAGTACTTCTACTGACTTCGGCTTTAGTGATGAATAAATTCGCTTTGTCGAAATCCCTATAATGAGCAGCATTTGCTGCTGCCGAATAAACCAACTTTAAGATGGGATAAGATGCTCGATAAGGCATGAGGTTCAGTATCATAACTGTTTCCTCATAGTAACGCCAGCGAATCTCATCAAGAACCCTTTGTGCTTTGAAGACAGACATATGGATACGTTTTTGTGCTTTGAAAACTCGCTCGAACTTAAGTAGACGATCGGTTGGAACTTTCCTTGCAAGTTTCCTTAGCCCACTTTTCTTCTTCTTTATCCTAGGGATATACTTTACTAATTTGAAACTTGTCATAAATAAGGTTATTCCCCGCCTACCTTTACTTTGCATCCTTTTTTTTATTCTGAATCTTTCTATTCTGAATTCAGTTAACGACGAGATTTAGTATCCTTTCTTGCATTTTCATAACTCGTGAAATGCCGAGTAGGTACGAATTCCCCCAATTTGCGACCTACCATAGGATTTGTTATGTAAATAGGTATATGTTCCTTTCCATTATGAATCGCGATTGTATGGCCAACCATTGTGGGTAGAATGCTAGATGCCCGGGACCACGTTACTATTGTTTCTTTCTCCTCCTTCATATTGACCTTTTCTATTTTTGCCAATAAATGATGAGCTACAAAAGGATTCGTTTTTTTTCGTGTCACAGCTGATTACTCCTTTTTTTCCTTTTTAAAGAGTGGCAATCTATGTCCAATATCTCGATCGAAGTATGGAGGTCAGAATAAATAGAATAATGATGAATGGAAAAAAGAGAAAAATCCTGTAGCTGGATAAGGGGCGGATGTAGCCAAGTGGATCAAGGCAGTGGATTGTGAATCCACCATGCGCGGGTTCAATTCCCGTCGTTCGCCCATCGCATTATTGCAAATGCAAAAAATGCAATTTTCCATATTCCTAGTTACGTATTTACTTACGGCGACGAAGAATAAAACTATCGCTATATTTTTTCCTTTTCCTAGTTCTTCTTCCAAGCGCAGGATAACCCCAAGGGGTTGTGGGTTTTTTTCTACCAATGGGGGCTTTCCCTTCACCGCCCCCATGGGGGTGGTCCACAGGGTTCATAACTACCCCTCTTACTATGGGGCGTTTACCTAGCCAACACTTAGATCCGGCTCTACCCAAACTTTTTTGGTTCACCCCAACATTACCCACTTGTCCGACTGTTGCTAAGCAGTTTTGGGATACTAAACGGACCTCCCCAGATGGTAATCTTAAAGTGGCTGATTTACCCTCTTTTGCAATAAGTTTCGCTACAGCACCTGCTGCTCTAGCTAATTGGCCACCCCTTCCACGTGTGATTTCTATGTTATGCATGGCCGTGCCTAAGGGCATATCGGTTGAAGTAGATTCTTCTTTTCTCTCAAAAAACCCCTTCCCAAACTGTACAAGCTTCTTCCAAAGCATACGGCTTTCTAGATGTATATGACGATCTCTACACAGATGGATCTTATATAAATCATATGATGAAGTACCACATGAGTGGATATATAGGAAAGGAATCCAAATCTGCCGAATCGCTCATGTTATGATCTTCTACATCCTAGGTCTCCGCGTTCCGTCATCTGGCTTATGTTCTTCATGTAGCATTCAGATCGAATGACTCTATGAAATTACGTTGATACTTCCACATATTATGGGTAACGTAGGAGACATCCCTTTTTTCCCCGGGGGTCTTAATTACCACTGCTTAGCTTTCAATTCGCCTCTGACCATCAAATTAAATGTGAATAACCCGTCCTACTCTCTTTGAAACAAGGGGCGCTTCCGGTTCTGTGCGTGCTTCAAACAATTTTGTCTTCTCCATATTACCATATCTCTAGAGTCAATAATTTTCTATGAGGAACTACTGAACTCAATCACTTGCTGCCGTTACTCAACAGTTTTCTGTTAAGGTCTATCCCGTAGAGGTAGTCAAATTGGATCAGTGATCGATTTCTAGGTTTCGTCGTAAACCTAATTGGTTACTTCCAATTACGTAAATCAATAGTTCAAACCGCACTCAAAGGTAGGGCATTTCCCATTGATATAGGAACTTTTGTACCAGAAACAATAGTATCTCCAATTATAGCCCCTCTGGGATGTAAAATATATCTCTTCTCACCATCCCCATAGTGTATGAGACAAATGTATGCATTTCGATTAGGGTCGTATTCTATGGTTACGATTCTACCAGATATGTCTTTTTGATTCCGTCGAAAATCGATTTTACGGTATAGGCGTTTATGACCTCCCCCTCTATGCCTTGCGGTAATGATTCCTCTGGAATTACGACCTTTACCACAACGGTGCCGTCCATGGATCAAATTATTTCGTGGATTGGATTTCACTTGCCTGTCTACGGTTCCCTTGCGTGTACTCGGGATAGGTGTTTTGTATAAATGTTTCGCCGTATTATTAAGTATTCTCCTTTAGTTTTTTTCTCTATCTAGAAGTGGAATAGAATAACCCGGTTGAAGGGTAATGATCATACGTCTGTAATGCATTGTATGTCCCAGAATAGGTCCTATTCTTCTACCCTTTCGGGGTAGTCGATGGCTATTCACAGCTACTACCTTAACACCAAAGAAGAGTTCGACCCAATGCTTTATTTCTGTCTTAGTGAATCCCGATTCGACATTAAAAGTATATTGATTCTTTCCCAATAAACGAAGACTTTTTTCTGTAAATACTGCGTATTTGATTCCATCCATAAATCGACTTTCCCTCCTATGCTCTGAGTTCCAGTATCGATAAGAATTCGAGTTCTTATTGTTCTTATGTTATGGTATGAATATACCATACCAATTCGTTATGTATGGATGATGGATGAGATTCCATGGATAGAGAGCCAGTTCCAATAGACTTATGGAACGTTCCCGTTCGCGTGCATCCAGCAGGAATTGAACCCGCAAATTTACCAATTATGAGTTGGGCGCTTTAACCATTCAGCCATGGATGCTTAACAGGGATCATCGTACATCGTAAATAACCAATTTTCATATAGAAAGACATATCATAGAAAAATGAAATCGAAAATATTCGGAGATGGCAAATATTCGGAGATGACTATGAAAACACCTCTCTGGATCCTCGAATTGAAAGAGAGATTGAGAGGGATCAAGAATCCTAATTCTCTCTATTTGGAATGGATCCAATTCTATTGAGTCTGACTCATAGTGATCATTTCTCTTTAGCAAAGAATGACCTTGGTTATCAAAGGATTGAACAACCGGGATCCATTTACTTATGATACCTAGTTGGCATTGATAACAAGGATCTAATGAATTATGAGTTTAATAGATCCTCTTTAGCAGAAAGACGTATATTCCTTGCTCATTATCAGACAATCACTTATTCCCAAACCTCGTGTGGGGCTAATCGTTTTCATTTACCATCTCATGGAAAACCCTTTTCGTTCCGCTTAGCCCTATCGGGTATTTTAGTGATAGGTTCTATAAGAACTGGACGATCCTATTTGGTCAAATACCTAACGAAAAATTACGATTTTCCTTTCATTAAGGTACGAGGGCTTCTTATTCCACAAGAACGAAAGCACCTTTTCATTCTTTCATATACTAGGGGTTTTTACTTAGAAAAGACAATGTTCCATACTAAAAGATTCGGGTGCATAACCACGAGTTCCAGTGCACTAGATCTTGTAGCACTTAGCAACGAGGCCCTATCCATTAGTATTCCACATAAGAAATCCATTATAGAAAAAAATACAATTAGATTAACTCTTCATAGACAAACTTGTGGTTTGCGAGCCAAGGTAAGATCGGCTCGGGATCATGGGACCTTTTTCTATCAGATAGGAGGGGCTCTTGTACAAAATAGACTTATAAGTAATAACCCCATAGAATCAATCTATCTATATAAAGAGGCGATCGTGTCAGGAAGCGGGTTTTTCTTTGGCCAAAAGGTACTTCGAACTTGGAACGAGCATGAAGAGATTAACGAGACTTCTTTCTCTTTTGCGTTTTTCTGGCGGACCTGCCGCGCAAGATCTTTGGTCTTCCCCTGGAACCGATGAAAAAAAGTGGATCGCTTCTTATGGACTCGCTCAGAATGATTCTTCTCTATCTATAGTTCATGGCCTATTATAAGTAGAAGGTGCTCTGGTGCAATCCTTACCGACAGAAAAAGATTGCAGTCAGGTTGATAATAATCGAGTGCCATTACTTCGTCGGTCCGAACCAAGGAATCCGTTAGAAATGTTTTGAAATGGATATTGTTCTCTCTTTGATCAGGGATTGCTATATGAAAAGAAGTGGAGTTTGAAAAAGGGAACGGAATGGTCAAACCGGAACTGCTAGAGGAACGAATTTTCAATAGCATAACTTGGGCTCCTAGAATATGGCGCCCTTGGGACAATCCATTTGATTGCAGGGTTTTGTTCCGAAGCAAAGATATCCGCGGAGGCCGGTTCGTTCGTCCTATTCTGATATTCAGGACCAAGAGGTACTGGATTCTCTTTCG